TATTTCTATTTTCTGTAAGCGGGTCCGGGCTTTTTCCAACTGTTCAACGGCCCCCTCACGTAGTTCTTCCGAATTTCGAATAGTATTCAAAATCCTTTCTTTTCGATTATCTAATAAATCACTTAATGAAAGTAGATTATCTTTCCATTCATTGCAAAATTTCCATGATCCCTTCCCGAACCAAACATGAATCTTTCGATTCATTTGGCTCTCACACTCAATTATTTAAATTACTTATGGTAAATTCCCACATCTTTTGTTACTGGAATGAGCCTATCCTCTCTTCTCGATTAATAATTCATATGCAAAAAGAAAAAATTAATAAAAAACCAGAATATTTGTAGGACTCTTCTGACCAAACAAGTAATTGTCAGTAAAGTTGTTTCTTGTTTTTTTCTTCAAATCCAACGAATTTACTTTATGCACAGGTTATCGATTCAACATTCGATTAAGAATGAGGTAAATCCTCATTTTTCAAAAAAGAAGGTTACCATTTTTTTTTCGACATGAGTGCTCTATACCGAAAAAAATTCCCAACTATTCATTTAGAATCCTTTGATATATTAACATACTAGTAGAAAGAGTACCTTGCTCTGTCTAGACTTAAAACAGTTTAGCTTTAACCATGCTAATGTCTCTACGTTATCAGTTGATAGAGAATCAAAGTATATTTACTGATGAATTGCGAAATGCTATGGTTCTTAAAGATGATTTTTTATTTATTCAGAAGTAATTCGCAGGATCGTGCACCTTTTCTTTACTAATACTAATTAAAAAAAAAATGCAGCTGATTCAATTCAGCCTATTCGTGAAATAAACAACCCGCACACACTCCCTTTCCAAAAAAAATCAATACACCAAGGACTAGACTTAGATTTATTGGATTTGTTGCTAAAATATCAGTATTAAATCCGAAACTCCCGGCGGATGGCCAGTGACCCAAAGAAACGAAAGAATCGGTTACATTTTTCATAAGATCTCTCCTTCTCTTATAGACATAATATTATCTATTTAATTATCATATTTCATAATATTTATAATTTTTATTTTAGAATTCGAATTTAAAAATAGTAAATCGAGTAAAAAAAATATTTGATTTTTATTAGAAATATAAAAAATATATTTTTTTGTAAATTTATAAAAATTGCTAACTAAGAACAATAGTTATTAGACTTTGATATCAGGTCTAGTGTCAATTTCAACATACCTTCTTTGTTTTTGTTGTTTTTGTTATAACACTTCCTTTAAATAAACTAATACAGGGTAACGAAGAAAGCGAGAAGGGGAAGGAAGAAAGCGAGTCGGTTTACTAAAATTCCTCATCCTCCAATCAGCCCTTCCCGTGGGTTATTGTACCAATAAAACTAAATAGAAGTAATTAATTGTTAATTGTAGGAGTTAAATCTTGATATAATTCGAAAAAGCAAGCAGCAAATTAAAAAATTGACAAAAATGTTATTTTTATCAGATTAAACAAAAGGATTCGCAAATAAAAGTGCTAATGCTACAACCAGTCCATAAATTGTTAAAGCTTCCATAAAAGCCAAACTAAGTAATAGAGTACCTCGTATTTTTCCCTCCGCCTCTGGTTGTCTTGCGATACCTTCGACAGCTTGGCCCGCAGCAGTACCTTGACCAACCCCAGGTCCAATAGAAGCAAGCCCAACGGCTAACCCAGCAGCAATAACGGAAGCGGCAGAAATCAATGGATCCATGATAAATTCCTCGCATCAAAAAAAAGAAATGGTTAATGATACAATCAACCACTAAATTATGATTTAATTATTCCATCGATAGATTGTCATCCAGTCAAAGTAAAATAACTAAGAGTTCAAAATTGAAGTAATGAGATTATTGAATCAGCAGAACTGCTTCGATATCAATTTTTTAGTTTCTATCCACATAGTTTTGGTGAATTCATATAACTTTTTGTTCTTTGTTCCGAATGAATAATTTTTTAAATTCGAATTCTTCCTTCTTTATTTTTAATTTAATCTCTTTATTCACTTCACGGTTTCAAACGAAAAGAAAAGCTTTTATTGAAATCCCTATCAAAATTCTTGGTAGTCCCGGGACAGATTAAGATTAGATATACCTATTTGCTCATATATAACTCGCCTAATATTACATATACACGCCCTTCTTCCATAACGTAAACCAACTCTTTGTATCTTAAATTCAATTTAATTCTAAAATAATTTTTTTTTTAGAAACATTTATTTTATAAAGAAAAGTTGGTTTATTTTACAGTCATTAGACAGATTCCATAAATTATATATTACATATGTTTATTTTAATCCCACCCTCCTAAACCTAAACAAAACACTTTTTTCATGTTTTGTAAACTCCTCTTTTCCTTTTATTTATCGTTATCTAAAATCGGTACAATTAATCTAATCTAAATTATCTAAATGGACCAATTTAGTAGTCTGAATCATTGCATATAAATAGAAGCTTTACGTTCTTCATGTTTTTTCTTTTGGTTAATCGTTGGATTGAATAAAATCGACTGAAATGGGAATCCCTTTATAGAACCTTTTTTTATTTACAATGTGCGATTAAAAAAAAATAAATCAAGAATTCTTATTCAGATTATGACTCCTAAGATTGGGTTGAATGAAATGAACAAAACAATAAATCCAATCTACAACGAATATTCATTGGAAGAAGATATAAATGAGTCAAGCAAATTTTATATTTTAGGAAAAAGATCTTTTAGATCTCTTTCCTTTTTTTTTTCTAATTCCAAAATATTCTAAATATCATAATCTATTTCTTTAGATCATATACACTTTTTTGTGTATTTATGTATAGAGTTATGTTTACGAAGTAGATTATCTTGAGCAAGACATGCATTGCCTTGCATTAAACTGAAGAAGACTATTTCGAAACTTAATCAATGATGCCCCTCCATAGATTCACCTATATAAGCCGCAGCTAAAGTTGAAAAAATAAGAGCCTGAATACCGCTTGTAAATAATCCAAGGAACATAACAGGTATAGGAACCACCAAAGGTACTAAAGAAACAAGAACAACAACTACTAATTCATCCGCTAATATATTTCCGAAAAGTCGAAAGCTAAGTGATAAAGGTTTTGTGAAATCTTCTAAAATATTAATGGGTAAAAGAATTGGAGTTGGTTGAATGTATTTACCGAAATAACCCAATCCTTTTTTACTAAGGCCCGCATAAAAATATGCTATTGACGTAAGTAAAGCTAAAGCAACCGTAGTATTTATATCATTCGTAGGTGCGGCTAACTCTCCATGAGGTAACTGTATAATTTTCCAAGGTAAAAGTGCCCCTGACCAATTAGAAACAAAAATAAATAGAAACAGAGTTCCAATAAAGGGAACCCATGGACCATATTCCTCTCCAATCTGAGTTTTGCTCACGTCTCGAATAAATTCAAGGACATATTCGAAGAAGTTCTGACCGTCAGTAGGAATGGTTTGTGGGTTTCGAACAGCTACAATAGCTGAACCTAATAAAATAGCAATTACAACCCAAGAAGTAATAAGTACTTGGGCATGAACTTGGAAACCCCCAATTTTCCAATAGAAATGCTGGCCTACTTCCACACCAGATATATCATATAATCCTTTAAATATGTTGATGGAACATGATAGAATATTCATATTAGCCTCTGAAAGAAAGAAAACTTTTTAAGAAATTATTTTGATTCCACTATACTATACTATACTTTTTTTTACTTGTCCGTGCCCGCTTGAATTTTCTATTTTGGATTAAGAACTAATCACATAATATCCCCGCCTTATTTTTTATTTCTTTCGTGCGATTCAAAAATAGAGTAAATTAAATAGAGTACCAGATTCCATTAATCTATGAAATTCACAAAAAAATTACTTTCTATTATTATTAATCAGAGATTTCGTATATAGCTAGAACGACCCTCACAAATTGCAAATACTAATTTGTTAAAAATAAATCGGATTGAAGCTATCGCGTCATCATTCGCTGGAATCGAAATATCCGCGAGATCCGGGTCGCTGTTTGTATCAATTAAACAAATTGTTGGAATTCCCAAAGTGATACATTCGCGAAGAGCCGTATATTCTTCTTGCTGATCAACGATTATTACAATATCAGGTAACCCCGTCATATATTGAATCCCGCCCAAATATGTTTGCAAGTGAGATAACTGTCTCTTTAATTGAACCGCATCCCCTTTCGGAAGGCGGTTGAGCCTTCCGGTCTTTTGTTCCATTCTCAAGTCCCTGAACTTTTGAAGTCTCTTTTCTGTAGTTGACCAGTTTGTTAAAATACCGCCGAGCCATTTTTTATTAACATAATGACACCGAGCACTTATTGCAGCCCGCGCTACTGAATCAGCTGCTTTCTTTTTTGTACCAACAATTAAGAATTGTTTTCTCATACTTGCTGCATCAAAAACTAAATCACAAGCTTCCGATAAAAAACGAGCAGTTCTAGTAAGATTTGTAATATGAATACCTTTACGCTTCGCTGAAATATAAGGTGCCATTCTAGGATTCCATTTTCTGGTAGCATGACCAAAATGAACTCCTGCTTCCAGCATTTCGTCCAAATTAATGTTCCAATATTTTCTTATCATTTCGCCCCACACTTCCTCTCTTTTTTTTTTTCAAAGAAAAAAGGGGAGACGAGGTACCCTTACTTAAATAAATAATTGTTCCGATGGAACCTTCCCTTTTTTCGGAGTTGGGCCTTGATATACGATCCAAGCGATTAATTTCTTTGCTATTTTTTATTATTATTAAACTATTAACAAATCACAGAAAAATTCAAAATACTGATCTTAGAAATCATTCAATCCTATAAACGCTTGTTCTGATGTATCATAGAAATTTTTTGAAATGCAAAAATCAAATAACTTTCTGTGGTGGAATAAAATATCTCTTATTTCCCCTTCGAATAAATTGTTTTTTTGTTTTTTTAAATAAATATTCTTACGTTCCTTTGAGCGGTGCACTAATCCTCTGAATCCGGTACCAACGGGTATCATACCACCGAGAACAACGTTTTCTTTCAGACCTTTCAACCAATCAATACGACTGCGGAGAGCTGCTTTCGATAAAACGCGAGCAGTTTCTTGAAAACTCGCCTCGGCTATGAAACTTTGAGTATTCAGCGAGGCTCTTGTTATTCCCAAGAATATGGCTCGGTAACAGATCGCTTCTTCCAAAGCGCGTCCCGTCCGTTCCGCTCGCAACAATCCTATTTGTTCCCCGGGTGAAAAAACATTAGACATTCCATCTTCTGAAACCAAGACTTTTGATGTTATTTGACGTACAATAATTTCGATATGCCTATTATGAATTTGCACCCCCTGGGATCGATAAACCTTTTGAATTTTATTAACCAAAGAGATACGACTTTGCACTATAGTTAGCTCAGCACCGATCAAGAATCTCCAAGGAATTCCAAGAATTCTTGTTATACACCCGTTCCAACCCCCAACTCTCTTTTCTAGGTTTATCGATATTGAATCAATTGAACGCACTTCTAATACTTGTTCCACTTTTGGAAGACCCTGCGTTATATCACCAGATCTCGATTTTTCATATATAAATGTAACTAATGTATCTCCTTTATAAAGGATTTCTCCATAATGACCATGAACAGTTGCTCCTGTAGTGGCCAAATAAGGCTTAGCCAATCTTAGTGCTATAGAGTCGACGTGAACAATTATAACTTGACCCGATTTTAGGTGTGATCCATTTTTGGCTATACATACATTTTCACAAATAAACTGTCCCAGATTAATTATTGTGAAGAAACATTCATAATAATTAGAATGATAATTCTGATGGAGAAAATACCAATTAAATTTCAATGGATGACAAACGCTGTTATTGCATGGGTCCAGATTAACCATTTTATGTTTCTCATCCATTAAATAATATTTAAATATTCGAAAAATCTCTTTGAAATTGTCAAGTTTCAAATATTTAGTTACCGAGATCTGATTATGCGTTAGTACATGGTAAAATGAAAAAAAATTAGTGATTTGAAGGGCTATTCCTAAAGGGCCCAAGGAATTCCTAATTGTAGGATCTCTTTTAGTTGATTCGTTTATTCCATTGTGATATTTTATATCGTTTAATAGATCTATTCCAAAACAATTAGATGATGACAAAATTCCCAAAGATTGACATTCCTTTTTTCTATTTCTACTCAATAACGTACTAAAAGTTCCTTTATTTTTTTTAAGTGATTGTTGAATGCGTGTCTTGGAATAAAGGCAATAAAATGGATTAATATTAGTCTGATCTAACCCTGAACTTGAGGGACCATTCCTTTTTTGGCTGATATAGAAAAAATGGGATTTCACTAAGTCGATTCTTAGGAAATCACGAATTAGGCCATTTGTACTTATTTTAACAAAGGAAGCCCGGGCCCCTTCGATAGAAGAAGTATTTTTTTCTTGATCCCAATTCAATACTAAACAAGTACGAACTAATTGAATCCTTGTGTCCGAAATTCCCCGAATTGATTTATCATTTCCATAACCATAAAGAATATAATTGACAACTTGAAGTTTCAAATTATCTTTTTCCTGCAATAGATCTGAGTAGAAAAGTGTTTCTAAATTTATACCACCCGCTATTTCATATATGATTACTGGTCGAACTAAAACAAAATACTTTTTCCTGCTAGGTGTGATCCGTTGGACATAGAGCCAATTTTTCACTTTTTTTGATTCCTTTGATCCCTTCGTATTTGTTTTTACTGGTCCGGGTGATATCAAGATACCACTATATCGAGATATTTTATCTGTTTTTCCCGGAAAATGGATATCTCCAGAAAAAATTTTTAGTTCGATTTTTTTTTTTTTTCGCTCTAGGCGGACGAACCCGCCTACCCGACTTCTTGTATTTAAAGTGATTTGGGTATCTACTCCAATGATACTATTATTTTGTACCATTAGGGAAGAAGATTCGGGTAAAATATAAACTTCCTCGGGAATGAAAAAAAAGCGATCTACTTGCATTTGGTATTTTGGCTTAAATTCTTTGACTCCTCGATATTCAATTAAATCTTCTTTTTTGACGATGGAATACGCCCCGATAGCCCCATATTTAGTAATTCCTGAACAGTTTCTTCGGTATTGGGGATCATCAAAATAAGCAAAAATACTATTTCCACGGAACATACCATTTATAGGTATTTCAATCGAGATATCAGAGTGGGGCATTAGGCCGTTCTCTCGTTCTTGAATCGGTTGGAAGGGCATGATAAATCGATTTCTTCGCTTCTTTGCCAATAAATCAAAATTCTTGTGGGGAATAGCAGGATATACGAGATTATAATGACCAGTACAGAGGATTCGATTAAGTTCTGAATAATCAGAAACCCTCCCTTCTTTTTTACCCGAAAGATCTAAACTAAAGAATTTGTGTTTAACTTGATCATTTTTTATTGAAGGATTCGAAATATAACTTTTTTCGACGGAAAGAGAATCAATGTTCATTTGATCTTGATCCTTGTGTAGCGAAAACGGGATTATACTGGATCTGCACGAATCCCCTGATAATATCCATAAATGGCTTGTTTTTGGTAAGAGATGGACATTACTATATCTAAATTCAGGTGCATGGTATACATCGGTACTCCAGTGCATTTCCCCTTCTGAATCGCAATAAATATGTTTTCGAACCCTCTCTGTAAAGTTCAAAGTGTACATTCCCGCGCGAATTTCAGCAATCACTTGTTCTGATTCTACATATTGGTCATTTTGAACTAAAAGAAAACTTTTTGGTGGAATAGTCACGTTCTGTATAATATCTTGACTTTCAATAGTTACATCCAAGTCTATATAACATAGAAAAGCGGGATGCCCGTGACGTGTACGTGTAGGATGAACCAAATGCTCATTAAATTTTATTTTTCCATTAGAGGGAGCTCGTACATGTTCTGCGGTACCCCCCGTGAATACTCCGCCCGTATGAAACGTTCTTAATGTTAGTTGAGTACCCGGTTCCCCAATCGATTGACCCGCAATAATACCTACAGCTTCTCCCAATTCCACCAGGTCACCATAAGTGGAACTCCGACCATAACATAATCGACAGATCCAAGACGTGCTTCTACAAGTAAAAGAAGTTCGAATAGATATTGGTTGTGTTCGAAAGGTTATGAATCGATTGACAAGCCCAATCCCAATATCTTGATTTCGAATGGCAATACATCGCGGACCCATATATATATTGTCTGCTAATACACGACCAATTAATGTTTGGATAAAAATTCTGTCCGACATCATCCCATTTCGAGGACTCACAGGGATACCTCGGGTAGTGCCACAATCAGTTCGCCGTACAACAATGTGTTGAACTACTTCAACAAGTCTGCGTGTAAGATATCCAGCATCTGATGTTCGTACAGCAGTATCCACAACCCCTTTTCGGGCTCCGTAGCAAGAAATGATATATTCTGTTAAAGAAAGCCCTTCGCGTAAATTACTTTGAATGGGTAAATCAATCATTTGTCCTTGTGGATCCGACATTAATCCTCTCATCCCTACTAATTGGTGTACTTGAGATGCATTTCCCCTAGCTCCCGAGAAAGACATTATATGAACTGGATTAAGGGATTCTGTCATCCTAAAATTTGGGTTCATCTCTTGTCGCAAATATTCACTTGTAGCATACCATATTTCAATGGATTGGCGTAATTTTTCTATCGCGTGTACGTTTCCATAATGGTGGTGTTTTTCAAAAATAAAACTTTGTTGTTCAGCATCTTGGACTAGCCATCCCTTAGAGGGTATTGTTAAAAGATCATCAATTCCTAATGAAATGGATGTAGCAGTAGCTTGCTGGAAACCCAGAGACTTTAATTGATCCAAGATGTGTGATGTATATGCCATTCCGAAGTGATCTATTAATCTGCTAATAAGTCGTTTGATACCAGTTCCATCTATCACTTTATTGTGAAAGACCAGATTGGCCCCTTCGGCCATAACTACCTCCATATTCTACTGAGTAGGGTTCGACAGTGGATTTGAAGTCAATGATTCGAAAACTTCCTTTTCTCGACTTGATTCGGGTAGAAATTCAATTCAGGAAATTATAGTCCTAGTTGAACCAAAGGGATCTGAGAATTCACACCAATGTCATAGAATTATTTAACTTAGATTCCTATTAAATTAGGTACCACTGAACAAGCTTGGCAAAACCCTTGTATCGCTTCTTCGATTTCTCGATAAAGAGAAATCTGACCAACAGTGGTTCGAATGTATATACAAAGAATTTGTTTTTTTACACTTTTTACTATTAAGTAGTGTCCATAAATCTCATGATAGGTACCAAAAGGTTCATAGTGACCTTCGACAAGAGCTTCTCTTGAAACAATAAGGCGTTGATCTAGGTTCCACCGGAGCCACAAAGGACTATCTAATTTTATTATTTTCTGCCAATAAGCTCCAATTGCATCATAGGAATTACAAAAAAAAGGTTCTTTCGTATATTTATCCTTATTATCGTAAATTCTTTCATTTTGAGAATTGCTGTGATTAGCTGGATTATACCTATTTGCACAAATACCTTGACGATTCCCGCTTGTTAATACATAGAGTCCCATAAGCATATCTTGAGTTGGTACAGAAATTGGATCTCCAATAGCTGGGGACAAGAGATTCGTATGAGAAAACATAAGTAAACGAGCTTCCGCTTGAGCCTCCAAGGATAAAGGTACATGAACAGCCATTTGATCTCCATCAAAATCTGCATTGAATCCCTTACGAACTAATGGATGTAAACAAATAGCACGTTCTTCCACTAAAATGGGTTGGAATGCCTGTATGCCTAATCTATGCAAAGTAGGTGCTCTATTCAGCAATACAGGATGCCCTTGCATTACTTCCTGAAGTATTTCCCATACAATTGGCTCTTTTTCCCGAATTTTACTCTTAGCAACTCCTATGTTCGAAGCAAAATGTTGCCTAATTAGACCACGAATTACAAATGTCTGGAAAAGCTCTATTGCTATTTCGC